AATGTGGAGCCTGAATTTAAAGGGTTATTTGGATGTGATAAAATTTGTAAACTTTACCTACATTATTATGTATAACAGAATTAAACTGTCTCTTTAAGTATCAAAAACTTATGTGCATCTTACACTTAAACATAAAAAAGTAAGCTAAATAAGCTACTGGGTTCATACCCCATTTGTGGAAAATGAAATATTCCTCTTTTTAATGAAAAAAACACCAATAAAAACTTTATTTCATATAATATGAATTATGAGAACCATAATATCAATTACAGCAACATCGTGATTAGGTGTGTGAATAGGACTAGAAATTAATTTATTAAGATTTATTCCATTAATTTCTAACCAATCAATATTTAGTACTAGAAGTATTAAATATTTTATTACACAAACATTAGCATCAATTATATTAATTACAGCATTTATTACATTAATAATAAGATTATTCAATCAACATAAAGAAATTATTTATATAATAATAGCTATAAGTGTTTTAATAAAAATAGGTGCAGCCCCTATGCATTTCTGATTTCCAGAAGTAATAGAATTTTTAGAATGAAAAAATTGTATATTATTAATAACATGGCAAAAAATTGCCCCAATGATTATAATATCATATATTAATCTTAATCAATTATTTATAACCGTTATCATCATTATATCAGCAACCGTGGGAGCTATTCTAGGATTAAATCAAATTTCATTACGATTAATCTTAGCTTATTCATCAATTAATCACATAGGATGGATATTAGCAAGTATTCAAACAAGAATAACTAATTGGATACTATATTTCATAGTTTATTCTTTATTAACAATATTAATCTCATTCTCATTCAAATCTAACAATATTAACTTCATTAATGAAATATTTATTAATAAAAATAACCACAAAATTGATAAATTAAATTCAGCTATTGCATTTCTTAGTTTAGGGGGAATACCTCCATTTATTGGATTTTTACCAAAATGAATTCTAATACAAGAACTCATACAAACAAGAATATATTTAACTTCAATAACCTTGATTGTATCATCAACAATTACTTTATATTTCTACATAAAAATGTTTCTATCTACCGGAATTCTATCCTTTAAAGAAAATAAATGATTAAAAAACAACTTCTTTATTAAAAATAAATCACTCATATTAATAAATATGATTTCAACGCTAGGTTTAATATTATCACCAATAATCTTAAAATAAGGACTTAAGTTAAATAAACTAATAACCTTCAAAGTTATAAATAAAATATTAATTTTAGGCCTTAGTATAAAATTTATACACCTTTAGAATTGCAATCTAAAATCATAATTGAATATAAAACCTGATTAAAAGAGAATACTCTATAAGATGATTTACAATCAACCGCTATTTATCAGCCATTTAATCACAAAATGATTATTCTCTACTAATCATAAAGATATTGGAACATTATATTTTATCTTCGGAGCCTGGGCAGGTTTAGTAGGAACAGCACTAAGAATAATTATTCGAATAGAACTAAGAGTGCCTGGTCACCTAATTAATGATGATCAAATCTATAATGTTGTTGTAACAGCACATGCCTTTATTATAATTTTCTTTATAGTTATACCAATCATAATTGGTGGATTCGGAAATTGATTAGTACCTCTAATAATCGGGGCACCTGATATAGCATTTCCCCGAATAAACAATATAAGATTTTGACTATTACCCCCTTCATTAATTTTATTAATTTCAAGTAGAATTGTAGATTCAGGAGTAGGTACTGGTTGAACTGTTTACCCACCCCTAGCTGGACCTATCGCACATAGAGGAGTAGCAGTGGATTTAGCCATTTTTTCACTTCACTTAGCAGGTGTAAGATCAATCCTAGGAGCTATTAACTTTATCACAACTACCATTAATATAAAAGCACCTGAAATAAATATAGATCAATTACCATTGTTTGTATGATCAGTAATAATTACTGCAATTTTATTATTATTATCATTACCTGTTCTAGCAGGAGCTATCACTATACTTTTAACTGACCGAAATATCAATACCTCATTTTTCGATCCAGCAGGAGGTGGAGATCCTATCCTATACCAACACTTATTTTGATTTTTTGGTCATCCTGAAGTCTATATTTTAATTCTACCAGGGTTTGGAATAATTTCTCATATTATTAATCAAGAAAGAGGAAAAAATGAATCTTTCGGAACTCTTGGTATAATCTATGCAATAATATCAATTGGTTTAATAGGATTTATCGTATGAGCCCATCACATATTTACAGTAGGAATAGATGTAGACACTCGTGCTTATTTCACATCAGCTACTATAATCATTGCTGTACCAACAGGAATTAAAGTGTTTAGATGACTAGCTACCCTTCATGGTACAAAATTTAAAATAACACCAGAATTATGCTGAGCAATAGGTTTTATTTTCTTATTTACAATTGGTGGACTAACAGGATTAATTTTAGCAAATTCATCAATTGATATTATTTTACATGATACATACTATGTAGTAGCACATTTCCATTACGTATTATCTATAGGAGCAGTATTTGCTATTATAGGAGGTATCATCCAATGATATCCTTTAATTACCGGATTATCCATAAACAATAAACTATTAAAAATTCAATTTATATCAATGTTTGTAGGTGTAAATTTAACATTTTTCCCACAACACTTTTTAGGATTAGCTGGGATACCTCGACGTTACTCAGATTATCCAGATTGCTATATGTCATGAAATGTATTATCAAGAGTGGGATCAACAATTTCAATAATTAGAATTATAATATTTATTTATATTATATGAGAAAGAATAATTAGAACACGAACAGTTCTATTTAGAACAAATAATAATTCATCAATCGAATGATTACAAAATAATCCACCCGCAGAGCATAGATTCTCTGAACTTCCTATTCTAAATTCATTCTAATATGGCAGAATAGTGCAGTGAACTTAAGATTCAAATATAAAGAATTTCTTTTATTAGAAATGGCTACATGAAATAATATATCTTTACAAAATTCATCATCACCAATAATAGAACAACTTTCATTCTTCCATGATCATACAATATCTATCATTATACTAATTACATTAATAGTAAGATTTATAATAATTAAAATTATTCTTAATAATAAATCCCTACGATATATATTAAGAGGTCATACTATCGAAACCATTTGAACTACATTACCAGCAATTGTGTTAATTTTCATTGCCATTCCATCACTTCACTTATTATACATAATAGATGATTCCGCAGAAACAAGAATTACTATTAAATCAATTGGTCGTCAATGATACTGATCATATGAATATTCAGATTTTCAAAAAATTGAATTCGACTCATTTATAATTAATGAAGATAGTATAAAGCAAGACTCATTCCGTCTTTTAGATGTTGATAATCGAACCATAGTACCAATCAACACCAACGTACGTATTCTTACATCAGCCTCTGATGTTCTACATTCATGAACAATTCCTAGATTAGGAGTAAAAATTGATGCCACCCCAGGACGAATTAACCAAAGTACATTTCTAATTAAACGCCCTGGTTTACTATTTGGTCAATGCTCTGAAATTTGTGGAGTTAATCACAGATTTATACCAATTGTAATTGAAGCAGTAAACATTAAATCATTTATTAAATGATTAAAAAATTCAATTTAAGAAATTAGTTAAATAATAACTTTAAAATGTCAATTTAAAATTACCGTTAGGTATTTCTTGCATTATATGGCTGAAAATTAAGCAATGGTCTCTTAAACCAGAATATAGTATACAATTACTTCTAATGAAAATATGCCACAAATAATAAACTTAATATGACTACCACTAATAATCTATTTTTCAATAGCAATAATAACGATGATTATTATCATCTTCAATATAAAAACACCGTTTATTAAAAATAAAAAATATGAAACAAAAAAAATCTTTAAATTCTGATTATGATAACAAACTTATTCTCAAGATTTGATCCCTCAACTAGAAATTCTTTATCAATCAATTGATTAAGAACCTTATTATTTATTATATTAGTACCAACAACATTTTGATTAACTAAATCACGACCAAATATATTAATAGAAATTTTAACAAAAAATATAAATTATGAATTTAACAATATTTTAAATAATAAAAATAAAGGAAGTACTTTACTATTTATTTCTCTATTTATTATTATTATAATTAATAATGTTATAGGACTATTTCCATATATTTTTACAAGATCAAGACATATAGTTATAACATTATCTCTAGCACTACCAATATGATTAAGATTTAATCTATTCGGATGAATTAATAAAACTAATCACATATTTGAACATATAGTTCCTTCTGGAACACCAGCAATATTAATACCATTCATAGTATGTATTGAAACTATTAGAACACTAATTCGACCAGGTACACTAGCAATTCGACTAGCTGCAAATATAATCGCAGGACATCTATTATTAACTCTATTAGGAAATACAGGTAATAAATTAAGAGAAATTATATTAATTGGAATACTTACAATACAAATGATATTATTAGTATTAGAATCAGCAGTATCTCTAATTCAAGCTTATGTATTTTCAGTATTAACTACATTATACTCAAGCGAAATTAACTAATGATAAAATCTTATTCAAATCATCCATTTCATCTAGTAGATTATAGTCCATGACCCTTAACAGGAGCAATTGGGGGAATAATAATAACATCAGGACTAGCGCAATGATTTCATACAACTAATGCCTCATTAATATATATGGGAATAATAGTACTACTATTAACAATAATTCAATGATGACGGGATATCACACGAGAAGGAACCTATCAAGGTATACACACAAAAAATGTATCAACGGGATTACGATGAGGAATAATCATATTTATTGTATCAGAAGTATTATTTTTCATATCATTTTTTTGGGCATTCTTTAATAGAAGCCTAGCAGCTAATGTAGAATTAGGAACAATATGACCACCAGTAGGAATTGAACCTTTTAATCCTATAAACATTCCATTATTAAATACAATTATCCTATTATCATCAGGAATTACAGTAACATGATGTCACCATTCATTAATAGAATCTAATAAAACTCAAGCCATACAAAGACTTACCTTAACAGTAATTCTAGGTATTTATTTTACCATATTACAAGCATATGAATATATAGAAGCACAATTTTCAATTGCAGACTCAGTATACGGAACAACATTTTTTATAGCAACAGGATTCCATGGTATTCACGTAATTATTGGAACAACATTCTTAGCAACATGTTTAACACGACATATTTGAGAACATTTCTCAGCTTCACATCATATTGGATTTGAGCCAGCAGCTTGATATTGACACTTGGTAGATGTAGTATGATTATTTTTATATATTTCAATTTACTGATGAGGTAGATATTTTTTTAGTATATAAGTACATTTGACTTCCAATCAAAAAGTTTGAATCATCAAGAAAAATAATTTCAATAATAACCATCACTTTTTTAATTTCTTTAATCTTACCTATAATTATAATAATATTATCTATAATAATTTCAAAAAAAACAATTTCAGATCGAGAAAAATCATCCCCATTTGAGTGCGGTTTCAATCCTAAAACACATGCTCGATTACCATTTTCAATTCAATTTTTCTTAATTAGAATATTATTCCTTATTTTTGACGTTGAAATTGCACTAATTATCCCATTAATCCCCATTATAAAAACATCAAGAATCAAATTTTGATGAATTTCAACTAGAGCTTTTATTATTATCCTATTAGTAGGAATCTATTATGAATGAAATCAAGGAATATTAAAATGAGCAACTTAGGGTTATAGTTAAATATAACATTTGATTTGCATTCAAAAAGTATTGATAAGTCAATTTACCTTTAATAAGAAGCTAATAGCATTCAGTTTCGACCTGAAAGAATGGTAAAATACCCTTATTATTAACTGAAGCCAAAAAGAGGCATATTATTGTTAATAATATCACTGAAAATAATTCCAGTTAAAGAAATATAAGATGTATACTAAAGCTGCTAACTTTAAGTAATAGCGGTTAAATTCCGTTAATATTTCTATTTATGTAGTTTATATAAAACATTACATTTTCACTGTAAAAATAATAGAAATATTCCTAAATATTTAAGGGATCAAAATCCTCTTTTGTATCTTCAGCACAAAGTTCTAATAAACTACTTAAATATAAAATAATCATAAAAAATAGTAATATAAAAAATAAAGAAAACATTATTAAATAAGTTTTAAAATTATAATCAAATAAGTTCAAATATTGTTTAATAAAATATATAAAAAAATTATAAATACCTTGAGCACCATAATATTCCAATCAACCATAATCTATAAACGATGTATATAAACCCCCAATTATTAAAACATTGTAACTAATTAATTTAGTTCTAATAATAGGTATAAATCATATTAAACCAAAAAAATCATTAATAAAAAAAGGATTACAGAAATTTTTCATATTAAAATATAACAAAGACAATAAATAACCAAAATATAAACCCAGTAAAACAACTACCATAGTTAACATTTTTAAACTAAATGGTAAATAAACACAAAATGGCACAGGAAAAATCAATCAAGATAATAAAGAACCCCCTACTACAGTAAATAATAATAAAAAAAACATACCAACATTTATATCACGGCCAACATTAAAATTAAATAAAGTATTAAAAGAAAAAGGCTTAATTAATGAATAATAGAGTAAACGAAATGAATATATTGTCGTTAATCCAGTAGAAAAAAAAAACAAAAAATAAATAATTAAATTAATTGACCCAAACGAGCTAAGCTCTAAAATTAAATCCTTAGAATAAAAACCTGACAAAAAAGGAAATCCACAAAGTCTTAAATTAGCAATATTCAAACAAGCAGAAGTATAAGGTATAAATAAAGTTAAAGAACCCATATAACGAATATCCTGATTATCAAATAAACTATGAATATAACAACCAGCACATAAAAAAAGCAAAGACTTAAATAAAGCATGAGTTAATAAATGAAAAAAACTCATTAAAGGATAACCAAATCCTAAAATCCTTATCATTAACCCTAACTGTCTTAATGTAGATAAAGCAATAATTTTCTTCAAATCAAATTCATAATTAGCTGCAATTCCTGATATTAATATAGTTAACCAACCAACTAACAACAAAATAAAACTTATTTTTCTAGAAAACAGTATTGGGCTAAAACGAATTAATAAATATACACCTGCAGTAACCAGAGTAGAAGAGTGAACTAAAGCAGAAACAGGAGTAGGGGCAGCTATAGCTGCAGGAAGTCAGGCCGAAAAAGGAATCTGAGCACTTTTAGTCATACCAGCAACCATTACCATTAAACAAATAATACTATAATTATAAGAGCTAAAAAAATAATCATAATAATAAATATAATTTCAACTCCCAAAATTTAATATTCAAGAAATAGATAATAAAATTAAAACATCACCTACACGATTACTTAAGGCTGTCAACAACCCTGCATTAACAGACTTACTGTTCTGATAATAAATTACTAAACAATAAGAAACCAAACCTAAACCGTCCCATCCTAATAAAATTCTAATTAAATTAGGACTAATAATTAAAAACATTATAGATAAAACAAATAAAGATACTAAAATAATAAAACGATTAAAATTAACATCACCGTGTATATAATCATTACTATAATACAAAACTATAGAAGAAATAATTAAAACAAAACTTATAAAAATTAAAGATATCCAATCTAAAATAATAGCTATAATAATTATAGAAGAATTAAATGAACAAATTTCCCACTCAATCAAAAAAGATATATCTTGACTTAAAAAAAATAAACTCATAATAAAAAAAAATAAACCACCAATCAAAAAAAATAAAGAAGAAATATAAAAATTATTTAACATATAGGCCTAAAGTGAAATTTCACATCATTAAATCCACAAATTAAAGTTTTAATTAAACTATATAAGCTATAAATAATAATCACAACACATAAATATAATATTTAAAGGAAATCAATGAAGAAAAATTAAATGAAATTCAATTAAATAACAAGAAGAAACTCTATATAGACCAGAATAAAAACAACCGTGTTGACTAAAACTATATAGATATAATCTATAAACACATCTAAAGAATGATAAAAAAAAAAGAAAAAATATTGTGTAATAAGAATAACTAATTAAGCCATTTAAAAGTCTAATTTCACCAATTAAATTAAGACTAGGAGGAGCCGATATATTACAAGCACTCAATATAAATCATCATAATCTTATTCTAGGTATATAAGAAATCATACCCTTATTTAAAATAAATAAACGTCTTCCTAAACGTTCATAAGAAATATTTGATAAACAAAATAAACCAGAAGAACAAAGACCATGTCCTAATATTATAATAATAGAACCATAATATCCTCAAACATTTATAGAAAAAAGACCAGAAATAACTAATCTTATATGAGATACAGAAGAATAAGCAATCAACATCTTCAGATCTAACTGACGTAAACAAATTAAACTAACCATTAAACCCCCATATAAAGATAATAAAATAATATAAAAGTTAAAATTTAAAGAATAAAAAACCATACATTTTAAAACACGAATAAGTCCATAACCTCCTAGTTTTAATAAAACACCAGCCAAAATTATAGAACCAGAAATAGGAGCCTCAACATGAGCTTTAGGAAGCCATAAATGAAATATATATATAGGTAACTTAATTAAAAAAGCTAAAATTATAGCTAAATAAAAATAAACCCCACCAAACAAATCAAAAAATAAATAATAACAAAGACCACCAACATGTCCTTCCATTCACAAAATACAAGACAATAATGGTAATGAAGCTGCAACAGTATAAAAAATTAAATATATAGATGCTCTAACACGTTCAGGCTGATACCCTCATCCTAAAATCAATATTAAAGTTGGAATCAAACTAAACTCAAAAAATAAATAAAAATTAAATAAATTAACAACAGAGAATGAAATATATAAAGACAATATTAATAATAAAACAATTAATATAAAAATATCAGAAAAATAAAAAGAAAACTTAATAGAACAACTTGACATAATTATTAACGAGCAAATCCAAAATCTTAATAAAATTATTAATCAAGAAAAAAAATCAACCCCTATACCAAACCCTAAGTTAGTAACAAAAAATCTAAAATCACCAAAAAAAATGAATATAAAAGACAAAAAAAAAAATCAAAATTGAACTGCCCATCAAGAATTTAATAAAGATAAAGGGATTATAAATAATAAAGAAAAAATAAATATTAACATACAAATAAAGAAGAACTAAACACATAATCATTTCCACAACTACGTACCAGTCTAACTAATACAGAAAGACCTAATGCACCTTCGCAGACAGAAAGAATTAAAAAAATAATCAAAAAATAATCTTCATAATTAAAAAATCTTAAATATAAAAATACATAATAAAAAATAGATAAAACCATACATTCTAATCCCAACAACATTAAAAGCAGATGCTTACGAAAAGAAGAAAAAATATATAAACCACTTAAAAAAATCATAAAAAAAAATAATAATATCAAAGAAATTAGTTTTAATAGTTTAAATAAAACATTGGTCTTGTAAATCAAAATTGAATTCAATATTCTTAAAACTTCAGAGGAAGAGTTATTACCCTATCTTTAAACCCCAAATTTAATATTTTTTAAACTACCCCCTGTATGAAAATAATTATTACTACATCAACTATATTAAGAATAATATTTATAAATATAAAACAACCAATACAAATAATTATTATTATTTTAATACAAACCTTATTCACCGTATACATAATAAGAATAAAAACAAAATCATCATGATTCACATATATATTATTAATTATTTTTATCGGAGGAATAATAGTACTTTTTATTTATATTACCAGAATCACGCCCAATGAACAAAACAAAAGAAATATAAGAACTATTATTATAATAACAATTCTTATTAGAACAATCATACTAATAATAAAAAATACAAAAATCAACAATAATGAAACAATGAATATAGACACAATAAATATATTAAAAACGGAACAACTTATATTAAATAAAATCTTCAATATACCTATATATATATTAACCATTATAATAATAATTTATTTATTTATCGCACTAATCGCAGTAAATAAAATTTCCAACATAAAAAAAGGACCTCTACGAAAAATAAGCTAATGAAAAACCCCTTACGAAAAAATCACCCCCTAATTAAAATTATTAACAATTCATTAATAGATCTACCTACACCAATAAATATTTCAATATGATGAAATTTTGGATCACTATTAGGAATATGTTTAATAATTCAAATTATTACAGGACTATTTTTAGCAATACATTATACAGCAGATATTGAAATAGCATTTAAAAGTGTAATTCACATCTGCCGAGATGTAAACAACGGATGACTCATTCGAACATTACATATAAACGGAGCATCAATATTTTTTATCTGTTTATACTTACATGTAGGACGAGGATTATATTATAATTCCTTCTTACTAAAAGAAACATGAACTGTAGGAGTAATTATTTTATTTATAACTATAGCAACAGCATTTATTGGGTATGTTTTACCTTGAGGACAAATATCATTTTGAGGTGCTACTGTAATTACAAATTTATTATCAGCAATTCCATATATAGGAAATCAAATTGTTCAATGAATTTGAGGAGGATTTGCTGTAGACAACCCTACACTATCACGATTTTTTTCATTACACTTTATTTTACCATTCGTAATTGCCGCATTAACCATAATCCACTTACTTTTCCTTCATCAAAGAGGATCAAATAACCCATTAGGTATAAATAGAAATTCAGAAAAAATCCCATTTCACCCATTCTTTTCAATTAAGGATTCAATTACAATACTATTACTATTAATAGTATTAATATTAATTTCACTAATATACCCATATATTATAGGAGACCCTGACAATTTTATTCCAGCCAATCCATTGGTTACACCACCCCACATTCAACCAGAATGATATTTCCTATTCGCTTATGCCATTTTACGATCAATTCCTAATAAATTAGGGGGGGTAATTGCACTAGTAATATCAATTGCAATCACATTAATTATACCATTTTATAATAAAGCAAATTTCCAAGGAAACCAATTTTACCCTATTAATCAAATTATATTTTGGATTATAGTAACTACAGTAATCTTATTAACATGGGTAGGAAAACAACCAGTAGAAGAACCTTATATCACCACAGGACAAATCTTAACAATAATATATTTTACATTTTTCATAATAAATACATCAATTAATAAAATATGAGACCAAACCATTATATAGTTAATAAGCTATAACAGCATATGTTTTGAAAACATAATTCTAGAAGTTTAAATCTTCTATTAACTTTTCTATTTTTTATTAAAAAATAAAAAATAAAATTTTCAACCCAAAGAAAAAAAATAAATAATTTAATGCAACAGGCAAAAACCCCCTTCAAGCCAAATACATTAATTTATCATAACGACAACGAGGTAAAGTACCCGAAACTTCATAAGAAGAAAAGGAAATAAAAGATATTTTAAGAAAAAAAAATAAAGAATCATAATCACCTCCAAAAAAAAATAATACAATCATAAATCTTATAAAAATAATTATAGAATACTCGGCTAAAAAAATTAAGGCAAAATTTACCCCCCCATACTCAACATTAAACCCGGAAACCAGTTCAAACTCCCCTTCCGCAAAATCAAAGGGGGTACGATTAGTTTCAGCTAACCAAGAACAATAAAAACAAAGAATTAAGGGAAAACAAATATTTACAAACCAAATATCAAAATAAATAAAAATACCCATATTATAACACCCCGATAAAATAAATACGGATAATATAATAATAGATAACCTTACTTCAAAAAAAATAGTTGGAGCAACAGATCGAAAAGAACCTAAAAAAGAATAATTAGAATTGGAAGACCACCCCGCATTTATTAACCCATAAACACCCAATCTTATTACACACAAAATAAATAAAAACCCCAAATCTAATGAACAAAAAAAAGTAACATAAGGAAATACTAATCAAATAAATAAAGCCAAAAACAATCTAAAAACTGGAGAAAAATAATATAATATATAATTAGAAATATGAGGTAAAACTTGTTCTTTAGAAAATAATTTAATAGCATCACCAAAGGGTTGTAAAATACCTCAATAACCTACCTTATTAGGACCCTTACGAATCTGAATATAACCTAATACCTTACGCTCCAATAAAGTTAAAAAAGCAACGCTTAATAAAACCATTAAAATAATTAAAATAAAATTCAAAAAAAACAAAAAAAAATCAATAATATAAATTACTATTTGTAATATAATACATCAATAGATCCTAAATCTAACGCATAATTCTGCCAAAATAGTAATAATAATCAATTTAAATAAAATAATCAAAATTAACGGTCCTTTCGTACTAAAAAATATAATAAAATTTTTGGATAGAAACCAACCTGGCTTACACCGGTCTGAACTCAGATCATGTAAGATTTTAATGGTCGAACAGACCAACTAAATTAAGCACCTTCACCTAAAAAATAATCTTAATCCAACATCGAGGTCACAATCTATCTTGTCAATAAGAACTCTCAAAGATAATTGCGCTGTTATCCCTAAGGTAATTTTATCTTTATATCAATAATATAAGATCATAAAAAACATAAATCAATGATAAAAATAATGAACAGTTTAATTATTATTCACATCACCCCAACAAAACTAACAATAAAATTAATTATTAACAACTTAACCCAAAATAATAAAATATTTAAAATCAAACTCTATAGGGTCTTATCGTCCAAAAAAAAAATCCCAGCCTTTTAACTAGAAAGTAAAATTATAAAAATATAATAGAGACAGTATATTTCTCGTCAAACCTTTCATTCCAGTATACAATTAATATACTAATGATTATGCTACCTTTGCACGGTCAAAATACCGCGGCTCTTTAATAAATCAGTGGCTACCTTTGCACGGTCAAAATACCGCGGCTCTTTAATAAATCAGTGAGCAGGCACGACCTTTAATAAAAACTAAAAGAGATGTTTTTGATAAACAGGCGGAAACATAAAAAACTTGCCGAATTCCTTTAAAATATATATAAAAAAATAAATATAAAACACAAAAATTATACTAATTCAATCATTATTAATAAACATAAAACATTAAAATCCATATTCTAATAATAAAATTAAATAAAATAAAAAATAATTAATTAAATAATTAAACTAAAACGCAATTAAAACAATGGCTTATTTCAAGCCTAAGAAAAAAAAATTAAAAACAAAATTATAATAAAATTCAAAGCTTAACCCTTAAACCATACAAATAAATTAAAAATTAAATATAAACTAATTTAATTTAAAATAAATTTAAAATTAAATTTAATCTTAGAAAACTAGATATATTAAGATACGAATAGAATATCACTACCATATTAAAATTCAAAATCATTATGAAACATAAAAAATCATATTAAAATAAATCATCTTAATTCGAGAAAAAATAATAAAATAAATTTATTTAATCGACCCTGACACAAAAGGTAAAATAATAAAAATTCTTATAAAATAATAACAAAAAATCACTTACATTAAAAATATACTATAATTAAAAATAAGTATTTCAAAATAAATTACTAAAAAAAACCTAAAAAAAACTATTTTAATAAAAATATTATAAAACAAATAGAAAAAATTATTATATAATAATCGAGAACTTCTGAATCACACAAAAAAATTTTTCAACGTAAACGAAAACAACATTAAATTAAATCTCGATAATCCAGATTCACTTTCCAGTAAATCTACTTTGTTACGACTTATCTCAAATAAATGAGAGCGACGGGCGATATGTACACAATTTAGTACTAATTCAGATTTAATAAATATTAAAACTTACTAATAAATCCACCTTCAATTTAATATTTAAAAAAAATATCCATATAAATTAAATTATTGTAACCCATTAACCACTTATTCATAAGCTGCACCTTGACCTGAAATAAACTTTAATAAAAAAAAATGAAAATATTATCTATAAATATTCTGATAACGGAAATATACAAACAATATAAAATAAGCTGTGCAAATCGTGTAACATCATTCATGAAACAGGTTCCTCTAAAAAAAAATAAAAAGCCGCCAAATTCTTTAAGTTTCAATTAACAAAATACTACCCTGACAAAAATATTAATCTAAAATAATAGGGTATCTAATCCTAGTTTAAAAAATAGCTTAAACAGAAAAAAAATATCAAGTATAAAATAAATTAATAATATTTCACCAAATATTAAAATAAAAAAATACAAAAAATAATAACTACCACCAAAAAAGTTAATCTTGAGAATCAACGTATAACCGCGGCTGCTGGCACGACATTTACCTTCTCTAAATGAATTACTGAATCAAAAATAACTTAATATTCAAATATAAATACTACATAAATAAATATTTAATAAATAAATATGTATATTAAAACATACAAAAAAACTAACATAAAGCAAGAATAAAACTTTATTAAAGAAGAATAAAAAATAAAATATAAAATACCTCAAACCAAAAATGTATAAAAAAAGAAACAACTTATTATAATTTAATAATAAATACAAAAAAAAGTAAACAAATAATAATAAAAATAAACTCAAAAATAGAAAAAAAACACGTTTTTCATCCTATACCATTACATGGACTACTTAAACCAAAAAAAAAATATAAAACAACAAAAGTAATTTAAATTGAATCAAGATCAATTAACAAATAAATTATGATTTCAAATAAATACGATTGTAGGATAAGTTAAATCTGAAATAATAGAGTAACTCTTACATAATAAACCATTATGAATCATTTACTTCTGATTAAACAAATAAATTATGATTTCAAATAAATACGATTGTAGGATAAGTTAAATCTGAATTAATAGAGTAACTCTTACATAATAAACTATTATGAATCATTTACTTCTGATTAAACAAATAAATTTTGATTTCAAATAAATACGATTGTAGGATCAGTTAATTCTGAAAT